AGGATTATATTGCCCCCAATTTTTATGAAATACAAGATGCTCATTGAAAAATAAGAAACTTTTTTTCACTTCTACAATTCCATAGATTCAAGGTTCTGTTCTAGATTAAACAGAGTAATTTAAGTCTCGTTTGTATTATGGATAGGCTAACAACTAATTTAACCTTTCGAATATGTATATGCGTATGAGGTATTAGGTATTAACTTTATTTTTGAACGAGAGAGAAAAAAAGAATCTAAAATATAATTATTTTTGTTACATACTTTGTATAAAAAACACTTTACCCATCTATTTTATAGATGGGGTATTTCTTTAAAGACCGAGGCGGATAAACGTATGTAATATGATCTAAACTATTAATGAATATATATGTCTATTTATATTAAGTATTAAGTAATTTGTGGAAAAGAGACTCATAAAAATTAATCGTGTGCCAGGAACCAGATTTGAACTGGTGACACGAGGATTTTCAGTCCTCTGCTCTACCAGCTGAGCTATCCCGACCATTCCCATTCCCGATACCGCATCCTCATTTTACTAGATAACTTAGGTCTATGTCAATTCAAAGGGTATTATCCAGGTGCTATAATTTCTTGGATCTTCAAAAAAGGAAGACTTTGTCAGTTTCAGTATGAATAATGCTATCGACCATGACTCGTTCAAATGGGGAGTCTTTGGTCAAAGACGGTCATTTGTACATGTATCATATATCACAAGACTTGTCATAAGAGACAAATTTTTCTCTCGGATCCGTTTGTAAAAGAGTAGGGTGAATAAGAAAGATAACGAATTTTGAACTACTAACGAAAAAAAGGATAAGATAAAAGGAGTTGAATGGGCTTTTTGGGGATAGAGGGACTTGAACCCTCACGATTTTTAAAGTCAACGGATTTTCCTCTTACTATAAATTTCATTGTTGCCGGTATTGACATGTAGAATGGGACTCTATCTTTATTCTCGCCCGATTAATTAGTTCTGCAAAAGAACTATCAGACTGTGTGGTGAATGCTTTGATCAATGAATATTCGATTCTTTCTTCAATATAGAATCGATTCACAACAATTTTTCCCTTTTTCATATAAATTCATATAAAAATACAGATTCAGGTCGTCATTAATCATTTGATAGAGTATTTCAGTACGTATACGTATGTATATACGTATATCCTTCATCTTTTCGGAAGTTTCAATGGAAGGATTCCTCTACCAATGCAACACAGTCAATTCCATTTGTTAGAACAGCTTCCATTGAGTCTCTGCACCTATCCTTTTTTCACCTTCTGGGCCTTTGTTTGTTTTTGTAAAATAGGATTTGGCTCAGGATTGCCCATTTTTATTAATTCCGGGGTTTCTCTGAATTTGAAAGTTCTCACTTAGTAGGTTTCCATACCAAGGCTCAATCCAATTAAGTCCGCAGCGTCTACCAATTTCGCCATATCCCCTTTTTGTTTTGAGATTAGTATCTCATTTTTATTGAGATGTCGTTCTCTTTTTTATTTCATTTCTACTGGAACCGTTGAATTCATTAAATACTGATTCCTATCTCGAAAAAGTTTTTATCCTCTTTTTTTTTTTCTTGGCTATCTTCTTTCATCTTCTATAGGAGACCCGCACCCACATTTGGTCCAATCAGAAACGATTCTATCATTTCTGTATCTGCAATTCAATATAGATGGAGATATACCACGTATATATGTCTCTCTTCTGCTCGTTTTTCCCACGCAATTTGGAATACTTGAACGGTCGATTCTTTTTTTCGTCTGAGCTTCCATCTTTACGAATCAAAGCGCAATAATGTCTCATTATTTAGACCAAATAATTCCATTTATAAATAGAAATATATATAAATAGAAATATAAAATATGTATGATATGGAATAAAATAAAGAAGTGTAATAAAAAGACTTTAAAATAGCATTTGAAAGCAAAAGCAAAAACGAAAATGATTTAATCTAAAAATAGATCGAATCTAATATTTTTTAATATTAAATGCTATACTATAGAATTGTGATGTGAGAAAAATAAATAAATTATATATCGATAGATTTATCGTTATATTCTATGGCCTATGGTAAGTATGAGTATTGAATATTTCCTTTCAATTCTATATTTTATTTTTTCTATAGTCATATTCATTATGATTATGACTAGCTAATAGGAATCGCTAAGAATGCAAATAAGTATATTAATTAATAGCTAAGATGACAATCCCTATGCAGTAGAATTTATCTTATGTGAGCCTGCTTAGCTCAGAGGTTAGAGCATCGCATTTGTAATGCGATGGTCATCGGTTCGATTCCGATAGCCGGCTTTTCTCTATTTATTTTCTTCTAGTTTTTACATGATTGAGAATGCCCTTTTGAAATCCGAAATCAAAGAATATTGTGAAAAATATATTTTTTATCTTATCGGAACTTCTAACTATGTCATGAAAAGAATCTCTTTTATCTATATAGAATCTTTATATAGAATATATATAGAATAGAAAGGTCTGGATATTTATTCATCTAATTATTCTTTAGAGTATTTAGAGTACAAGTACACTACTTTCGTAAACTTCGCTTCATTTATTATTTAGTTCAGTTTTAGTTTAGGTTTATTCTGTAAAATGAAATTTCATCAATAAGAATTCAATATAAATAAGAAATATAAATAAGAATAAGGAGTCTTTATGTCGCGTTACCGGGGACCTCGTTTCAAAAAAATACGCCGCCTGGGAGCTTTACCGGGACTAACTAATAAAAGGCCTAGAGCCGGAAGTGATCTTAGAAACCAATCACGTTCCGGTAAAAAATCTCAATATCGTATTCGTCTAGAAGAAAAACAAAAGTTGCGTTTTCATTATGGTCTTACAGAACGACAATTACTTAAATACGTTCGTATCGCCGGTAAAGCCAAGGGGTCAACAGGTCAGGTTTTACTCCAATTACTTGAAATGCGCTTGGATAACATCCTTTTTCGATTGGGTATGGCTCCGACTATTCCTGGAGCCCGTCAATTAGTTAACCATAGACATATTTTAGTCAATGGTCGTATAGTAGATATACCAAGTTATCGCTGCAAACCCCGAGATATTATTACGGCGAGGGATGAACAAAACTCTAGAGCTCTGATTCAAAATTCTTTCGATTCATCCTCTCAGGACGAAATGCCAAAACATTTGACTCTTCAACCATTCCAATATAAAGGATTAGTCAATCAAATAATAGATAGTAAATGGGTCGGTTTGAAAATAAATGAATTGCTAGTCGTAGAATATTATTCGCGCCAGACCTAAACCTAACGAAAATAAAAAAAAATCACAAGGGTTCGGACAATTTTGATCCCTTTCGTCGAAGTAAATTAACCTAAGGTTAAGATAAATAAGGGTTTGATCCGGATTTTTATCCCATTTAGGTATCATAGAACGAGAGGTAGGTTTTCATTCCTTGTCTACTCTTTTCCTTTCAGTATTTTACATGCCACAACAATTAGGAATAAAATATATATATCAAAGAAAGGTCTAACTGTTGTCTTGGAATATAATTTTATATAGTGCTATTTTACTCTTTTGGTTAGTAAGATCAGTGAATTAGATGAAGGTACGGAAAGAGAGGGATTCGAACCCTCGGTAAACAAAAGCCTACATAGCAGTTCCAATGCTACGCCTTCAACCACTCGGCCATCTCTCCTACATAATGATTATGACCCAAAAACCGAGTGAATAGCGAGCCGGTACTAGTAGATTATTGGATAGGAACGACCAATCAATTCTAATTATAACTAGAAAAATATATAAATTTTCATCAAAGTCAAAGAAATATCTTTCTTTTGAGGTTATGCGGATAAATAGAAAATAAGAAAACTGTTAGAAAGATTCTATTCATGTTTGCAAAACCAAACCAGCCTTCGCCTCTTTTTCTGTTATTTTATAACGGTACCGGAGGCAATCACTAAATTATAACGAATCAGCTGATTGATAGGTCTATTTTTGCACTTCGGTTAATGGATCTCTTTAGATCACGATTCTATTTAGACTATGATTCCATATCTTAAGAATTCTCAAATTCCTTTCCAGTCCAGTTTTAGAGTTCTCTCTCAACAACAAACCCTACCCTGCAGATCTATTACAAATATTCATATAAATTATATATATATAATAATATATATATATAGTTGATTGTATAGTGTATACCTCCTATGCATACAAAATAAAACAGGCGGGTTTTTTCATCGTAGAATGGTTATTCGATCCTTTTTTTTTTTTTTTCTTCTTTGGATTGGATGAGAATTCAATAAAAAACCTTTCGTTATTATAATCTGTAACTTAAATGAAATTGAATACTTTATTTTGTTGGTATACTACTCCATTTACATTAGGATGAAATCGAAGCGTACTCCAATATTTATTTCTTTGTTTTTTTTTTGATTCCTGTCAAAAAAGAACAATTTGAATAAATATATAAATAAAGGTCCCATATCTTTTTTATTAATGAATCTGTTTTTATGTTATTTCGTACTGTACAATTCTTTTCTTTGTGGGATCGGTTTACCACTAGAGGTAATGAGAATAATTATAGAATGGATTGCTACCTATGCCTAGATCGCGGATAAATGGAAATTTTATTGATAAGACCTTTTCAATTATAGCCAATATTTTATTACGAATAATTCCGACAACTTCAGGAGAAAAAGAGGCATTTACCTATTACAGAGATGGTGCGATTTGATTCTTTTTTTTATTGCTCTCAATCTTACGAGAAAGACACATGATTTGAGATCGGGATAGAAATAAAAATTTTGAAAAAAAAATCTACGCTTGTTGAAGGTAAAGTTTGGAAATAGAACAATTCCTTCTGTCGTGTATCCTCCATTAATGTAACCTCAGATGCTATGGTTTAATTGTCGACTCTAGTATTGAGCGAAAGGCTACACCTATAGGTTCTGTATTTACAGGTCAATCCTACTCCACCAGTACCAATAGGCCACATAGGGGAAGAGGCACTACACCTAGGAATCAACA